GTTAATGTAGCTTAAAACCAAAGCAAGGCACTGAAAATGCCTAGATGAGTTTTCCCCAACTCCATAAACACATAGGTTTGGTCCCAGCCTTCCTGTTAACTCTTAATAAACTTACACATGCAAGCATCCACACCCCGGTGAGAATGCCCTCTAGGTTAATAAAACCAAGAGGAGCGGGTATCAAGCACACACCTGTAGCTCACGACGCCTTGCTTAACCACACCCCCACGGGAGACAGCAGTGACAAAAATTAAGCCATAAACGAAAGTTTGACTAAGTTATGTTAATAAGGGTTGGTAAATCTCGTGCCAGCCACCGCGGTCATACGATTAACCCAAGCTAACGGGAACACGGCGTAAAATGTGTTAAAGCATCCTACTAAGTAGAGTTAAATTTTAATTAAGCTGTAAAAAGCCATAATTTCAATAAAAATAAATGACGAAAGTAACTCTATAGCAGCTGACACACTATAGCTAAGATCCAAACTGGGATTAGATACCCCACTATGCTTAGCCCTAAACACAGATAATTATATTAACAAAATTATTCGCCAGGGTACTACCGGCAATAGCCTAAAACTCAAAGGACTTGGCGGTGCTTTATATCCCTCTAGAGGAGCCTGTTCTATAATCGATAAACCCCGATAAACCTCACCAATTCTTGCTAATACAGTCTATATACCGCCATCTTCAGCAAACCCTAAAAAGGTATAAAAGTAAGCACAATCACAATACATAAAAACGTTAGGTCAAGGTGTAACCTATGAAATGGGAAGAAATGGGCTACATTTTCTATATCAAGAATACCCAATACGAAAGTTATTATGAAATTAATAGCCAAAGGAGGATTTAGCAGTAAACTAAGAATAGAGTGCTTAGTTGAACCAGGCCATGAAGCACGCACACACCGCCCGTCACCCTCCTCAAATAAACATAATGCATCCAATTCTATTCAAATGCACCAGCCACATGAGAGGAGATAAGTCGTAACAAGGTAAGCATACTGGAAAGTGTGCTTGGATAAATCAAGACATAGCTTAAATAAAGTATCCAGTTTACACCTAGAAGATTTCATATACTATGAATGTCTTGAACTAAATCTAGCCCAAAACCTCACCCCAATAAACAACCAAAATAAAGTAAAACAAAACATTTAATCCCGAATTAAAGTATAGGAGATAGAAATATTAATTATGGCGCTATAGAGAAAGTACCGCAAGGGAACGATGAAAGAAAAGTCAAAGTACAAAAAAGCAAAGGTTACCCCTTGTACCTCTTGCATAATGAACTAACTAGTACAAACTTAACAAAACGAATTTTAGCTAAGTAACCCGAAACCAGACGAGCTACCTACAAACAGTTTACCAAGAACTAACTCGTCTATGTAGCAAAATAGTGAGGAGATTTGTAGGTAGAGGTGACATGCCTAACGAGCCTGGTGATAGCTGGTTGTCCAGAAAATGAATTTTAGTTCAGCTTTAAAGATACCAAAAATTTAAACAAATCCCACTGTATCTTTAAAAGTTAGTCTAAAAAGGTACAGCCTTTTAGAAACGGATACAACCTTGACTAGAGAGTAAGATCTAATAACACCATAGTAGGCCTAAAAGCAGCCACCAATTAAGAAAGCGTTAAAGCTCAACAATAAAAAAATACATAAATCCCAAAAATAAATAACCAACTCCTAGCCCCAATACTGGACTAATCTATTATAAAATAGATGCAATAATGTTAGTATGAGTAACAAGAAATATTTTCTCCTTGCATGAGTTTAAGTCAGTATCTGATAATATCCTGACTATTAACAGCTAATAAAAATAACCTAACAATAAATAATTTATTTATTATACTGTTAATCCAACACAGGAGTGCACTAAGGAAAGATTAAAAGAAGTAAAAGGAACTCGGCAAACACAAACCCCGCCTGTTTACCAAAAACATCACCTCCAGCATCCCTAGTATTGGAGGCACTGCCTGCCCAGTGACAACCGTTAAACGGCCGCGGTATCCTGACCGTGCAAAGGTAGCATAATCACTTGTTCTCTAAATAAGGACTTGTATGAATGGCCACACGAGGGTTTCACTGTCTCTTACTTCCAATCAGTGAAATTGACCTTCCCGTGAAGAGGCGGGAATATACTAATAAGACGAGAAGACCCTATGGAGCTTTAACTAATCAGCCCAAAGAAAAATAAACCAAACCACCAAGGAATAACAATACCCTCCATGGGCTAACAGTTTCGGTTGGGGTGACCTCGGAGAATAAAAAATCCTCCGAGCGATTTTAAAGATTAGACCTACAAGTCAAATCACTCTATCGCTTATTGATCCAAAAACTTGATCAACGGAACAAGTTACCCTAGGGATAACAGCGCAATCCTATTCAAGAGTCCATATCGACAATAGGGTTTACGACCTCGATGTTGGATCAGGACACCCTGATGGTGCAACCGCTATCAAAGGTTCGTTTGTTCAACGATTAAAGTCCTACGTGATCTGAGTTCAGACCGGAGTAATCCAGGTCGGTTTCTATCTATTACGTATTTCTCCCAGTACGAAAGGACAAGAGAAATAAGGCCAACTTAAAACTAAGCGCCTTAAGATAACTAATGAATTTATCTCAATTAATAGTACAATAAAGCCTGCCCTAGAAAAGGGCTTAGTTAAGGTGGCAGAGCCCGGTAATTGCGTAAAACTTAAACTTTTATTAACCAGAGATTCAAATCCTCTCCTTAACAAAATGTTTATAATCAATATACTAATATTAATCATCCCCATCTTATTAGCCGTGGCATTCCTCACATTAGTAGAACGAAAAGTATTAGGCTACATACAACTCCGAAAAGGCCCAAATGTTGTAGGCCCGTACGGCCTACTCCAACCCATCGCCGATGCAATCAAACTTTTCATTAAAGAACCACTACGACCCGCCACATCCTCAGTTTCAATATTTATCCTAGCACCTATTTTAGCCCTAAGCTTAGCCCTAACTATATGAATCCCCCTACCCATACCCTACCCCCTCATCAACATAAACCTAGGAGTTCTATTTATACTAGCCATATCAAGCCTAGCCGTATATTCCATCCTCTGATCAGGCTGAGCCTCCAACTCAAAATATGCATTAATTGGAGCCCTACGAGCAGTAGCACAAACAATCTCATATGAAGTAACACTAGCAATTATTCTACTATCTGTGCTCCTAATAAGCGGATCCTTCACCCTTTCTACATTAATTATCACACAAGAGCAAATATGACTAATCCTCCCAGCATGACCCCTAGCAATAATATGATTTATCTCAACGTTAGCAGAGACAAACCGAGCCCCATTTGACCTCACCGAAGGAGAATCAGAACTAGTCTCAGGCTTCAACGTAGAATACGCAGCAGGCCCTTTCGCCCTATTCTTCATAGCAGAATACGCAAACATTATCATGATAAACATTTTTACAGCAATCCTATTCCTAGGAACATCCCACAACCCATATATACCAGAACTCTACACAATCAACTTTACCGTCAAATCCCTGCTACTCACAATTTCCTTTTTATGAATCCGAGCATCCTATCCTCGATTCCGCTATGACCAATTAATACATTTATTATGAAAAAACTTTCTACCCCTAACACTAGCCTTATGTATATGACACGTATCACTACCTATTATCCTATCAAGCATCCCTCCACAAACATAGGAAATATGTCTGACAAAAGAGTTACTTTGATAGAGTAAATAATAGAGGTTTAAATCCTCTTATTTCTAGGACTATAGGAGTTGAACCTAATCCTAAGAACCCAAAACTCTTCGTGCTCCCAATTACACCAAGTCCTAATAGTAAGGTCAGCTAATTAAGCTATCGGGCCCATACCCCGAAAATGTTGGTTTATACCCTTCCCGTACTAATAAACCCAATCATCTTTATTATTATTCTATCAACTGTTATAATAGGAACCATTATTGTCATAATTAGCTCCCACTGATTACTCATCTGAATCGGATTTGAAATAAATATGCTTGCCATTATCCCCATTTTAATAAAAAATCACAATCCACGAGCCACAGAAGCATCAACTAAATATTTCCTAACCCAATCAACAGCCTCAATGCTATTAATAATAGCCGTCATCATCAACCTGATATTTTCAGGCCAATGAACCGTAATAAAACTATTCAATCCAGTGGCCTCAATACTCATAACAATGGCCCTTGCCATAAAACTAGGAATAGCCCCATTTCACTTTTGAGTCCCAGAAGTAACACAAGGCATTCCCCTGTCCTCTGGCCTAATCTTGCTAACATGACAAAAACTAGCACCCATATCCGTACTCTATCAAATTTCACCATCAATTAACCTAGACCTAATCCTAACCTTATCGGTACTATCAATCATGATCGGAGGCTGAGGCGGACTAAACCAAACACAACTACGAAAAATCATAGCCTATTCATCAATCGCTCATATAGGGTGAATAACAGCAGTACTGCCATATAACCCCACCATAACACTACTAAACTTAACTATCTACATCATCATAACCTCAACCATATTTATACTGTTCATAGCTAACTCTACCACTACCACCCTATCACTATCACACACATGAAACAAAATACCGATCATAACCGTCCTAGTCCTCACCACCCTCCTATCAATAGGAGGACTCCCTCCCCTGTCAGGATTTATACCAAAGTGAATAATTATTCAAGAAATAACGAAAAACGATAACGTTATCTTACCCACCCTAATAGCCATAACAGCACTACTAAACTTATATTTCTACATACGACTCGCATACTCCACCACACTAACAATATTCCCTTCCACAAACAACATAAAAATAAAATGACAATTTTCCCCTACAAAGCAAATAACCCTTCTACCAACAATAGCTGTATTATCTGCCATGCTACTACCACTAACACCAATACTATCTCTGCTGGAATAGGAATTTAGGTTAAACAGACCAAGAGCCTTCAAAGCCCTAAGCAAGTATAATTTACTTAATTCCTGATAAGGATTGCAAGACTATACCTTACATCAATTGAATGCAAATCAACCACTTTAATTAAGCTAAATCCTCACTAGACTGGTGGGCTCCACCCCCACGAAACTTTAGTTAACAGCTAAACGCCCTAATCAACTGGCTTCAATCTACTTCTCCCGCCGCGAGAAAAAAAAGGCGGGAGAAGCCCCGGCAGAATTTGAAGCTGCTTCTCTGAATTTGCAATTCAACGTGTAAATTCACTACAGGGCCTGGTAAAAAGAGGGCTCAAACCTCTGTCTTTAGATTTACAGTCTAATGCTTACTCAGCCACCTTACCCATGTTCATCAACCGCTGATTATTTTCAACCAACCACAAAGATATCGGTACCCTGTATTTATTATTCGGTGCCTGAGCCGGCATGGTAGGGACAGCCCTAAGCCTATTAATTCGCGCTGAACTAGGTCAACCCGGAACCCTACTCGGAGATGACCAAATCTACAACGTAGTCGTAACCGCACATGCATTTGTAATAATTTTCTTTATAGTAATACCAATCATGATTGGAGGGTTTGGCAATTGACTTGTCCCTCTAATAATTGGCGCTCCTGATATAGCATTTCCCCGGATAAACAATATGAGCTTCTGACTCCTTCCACCCTCTTTCCTACTACTTCTAGCATCATCCATAGTTGAAGCTGGGGCAGGAACAGGTTGAACTGTATATCCCCCTTTAGCAGGCAACCTAGCCCACGCAGGAGCCTCAGTAGACTTAACTATCTTCTCTTTACATTTGGCAGGTGTCTCCTCAATCCTAGGAGCTATTAACTTTATCACAACAATTATTAACATAAAACCTCCTGCAATATCACAATATCAAACCCCCCTATTCGTGTGATCCGTAATAATTACCGCCGTACTACTACTCCTTTCACTCCCTGTACTAGCAGCTGGCATTACAATATTACTTACAGATCGAAATCTAAATACAACTTTCTTTGACCCAGCAGGAGGAGGAGACCCCATCCTATACCAACACTTATTTTGATTCTTTGGGCACCCCGAAGTGTATATTCTTATTCTACCCGGGTTCGGTATGATCTCTCACATTGTAACCTACTACTCAGGAAAAAAAGAACCATTTGGATACATAGGAATAGTTTGAGCTATGATATCAATTGGATTTTTAGGATTCATCGTATGGGCTCACCACATGTTCACAGTTGGAATAGACGTTGATACACGGGCCTATTTTACATCAGCTACCATAATTATTGCTATCCCAACCGGGGTGAAAGTCTTTAGCTGACTAGCAACACTTCATGGGGGTAATATCAAATGATCTCCTGCTATAATATGGGCCCTGGGCTTCATCTTCCTCTTTACAGTAGGAGGCTTAACCGGAATTGTCCTAGCCAACTCTTCCCTCGACATCGTTCTCCACGACACATACTATGTCGTCGCACATTTCCACTATGTCCTTTCAATGGGAGCTGTGTTCGCCATTATAGGAGGATTTGTACATTGATTCCCACTATTTTCAGGCTACACTCTCAATGACACATGAGCTAAAATCCACTTCGCAATCATATTTGTAGGCGTTAATATAACCTTCTTTCCACAGCACTTCTTAGGACTATCTGGCATGCCACGACGATACTCCGATTACCCAGATGCATACACAATATGAAATACTATCTCATCAATAGGCTCATTCATTTCTCTGACAGCAGTTATACTGATAGTTTTCATCATCTGAGAAGCATTCGCGTCTAAACGAGAGGTCTCAACTGTAGATTTAACCACAACAAATCTAGAATGACTGAACGGATGTCCTCCACCATACCACACATTTGAAGAGCCTACATATGTTAACCTAAAATAAGAAAGGAAGGAATCGAACCCCCTACTATTGGTTTCAAGCCAACATCATAACCACTATGTCTCTCTCAATCATGAGATGTTAGTAAAACATTATATAACTTTGTCGAAGTTAAGTTACAAGTGAAAATCCTGTACATCTCATATGGCATATCCTATACAACTAGGCTTTCAAGATGCAACATCTCCAATCATAGAAGAACTACTTCACTTTCACGACCATACACTAATAATCGTTTTCTTAATCAGCTCATTAGTGCTTTATATCATTTCACTAATACTGACAACAAAATTAACTCACACCAGTACAATAGATGCGCAAGAAGTAGAAACAATTTGAACTATTCTACCCGCTATTATCCTAATTCTAATTGCTCTTCCATCCCTACGAATTCTATATATAATAGATGAAATTAACAACCCATCTCTCACAGTAAAAACCATGGGACATCAATGATACTGAAGCTATGAATACACAGACTATGAAGACCTGAGCTTCGACTCCTACATAGTTCCAACATCAGAATTGAAGCCAGGAGAACTACGATTGTTAGAAGTCGATAACCGAGTTGTACTGCCCATAGAAATAACAATCCGAATATTAGTCTCTTCTGAGGACGTATTACACTCATGAGCCGTACCTTCCCTAGGGCTAAAAACAGACGCAATTCCAGGTCGTCTGAACCAAACTACCCTCATGTCAACCCGACCAGGCCTATATTATGGCCAATGCTCAGAGATCTGTGGGTCAAATCACAGCTTTATGCCTATTGTCCTTGAAATAGTTCCGCTAAAATACTTTGAAAAATGATCGGCATCAATACTATAAAATCACCAAGAAGCTATACAGCACTAGCCTTTTAAGTTAGAGATAGAGAACCATATGTTCTCCTTGGTGATATGCCACAACTAGACACATCAACATGACTAACAATAATCTTATCGATATTCTTAGTCCTCTTCATTATTTTTCAACTAAAAATTTCAAAACACAACTTCCACTATAACCCAGAATTAACACCAACAAAAACATCAAAACAGAATACCCCTTGAGAAGCAAAATGAACGAAAATTTATTTGCCTCTTTCATTACCCCTATAATCCTAGGCCTCCCCCTCGTAACCCTTATCGTACTATTTCCCAGCCTACTATTCCCAACATCAAGTCGACTAGTAAGCAACCGCCTTATTTCCCTCCAGCGATGAATGATCCAACTTGTATCAAAACAAATAATGAGTATTCACAATACCAAGGGACAAACATGAACACTGATACTAATATCCTTGATCTTATTTATCGGGACAACAAACCTACTAGGCCTATTACCCCACTCATTTACACCAACCACACAACTATCGATAAACCTAGGCATAGCCATCCCCCTATGAGCAGGGGCTGTAGTCACAGGCTTCCGTAACAAAACTAAAGCATCACTCGCCCATTTCTTACCACAAGGAACACCAACCCCACTAATCCCAATACTAGTTATTATTGAAACTATCAGCCTTTTCATTCAACCAGTAGCCCTTGCCGTACGACTAACAGCCAATATCACTGCAGGACACCTGTTAATTCACTTAATCGGAGGAGCTACACTTGCACTAATAAGCATCAGTACAACAACAGCTCTCATTACATTCATAATCTTAATCTTATTAACAATTCTAGAATTTGCAGTAGCTATAATCCAAGCCTACGTATTTACCCTCCTAGTCAGCCTATATCTGCACGACAACACGTAATGACACACCAAACCCATGCTTACCACATAGTAAACCCAAGCCCTTGACCTCTTACAGGAGCCCTATCCGCCCTATTAATAACATCCGGTTTAATCATATGATTTCACTTTAACTCAACAGCCCTGTTAATACTTGGCTTAACAACAAATATACTTACAATATATCAATGGTGACGAGATATTATCCGAGAAAGCACTTTCCAAGGACACCACACCCCAGTTGTTCAAAAAGGCCTTCGCTATGGAATAATCCTCTTCATTATTTCCGAAGTCCTATTTTTTACCGGATTTTTCTGAGCATTCTATCACTCAAGCCTCGCCCCTACACCCGAACTAGGCGGCTGCTGACCTCCAACAGGCATCAATCCTCTCAACCCCCTAGAAGTCCCACTACTCAACACCTCCGTCCTATTAGCCTCAGGGGTCTCTATTACCTGGGCCCACCATAGCCTGATGGAAGGTAGCCGAAGCCACATATTACAAGCCCTGTTTATTACCATCACACTAGGGGTGTATTTCACACTACTACAAGCCTCAGAGTACTATGAGGCACCCTTCACTATCTCAGACGGAGTGTACGGCTCAACTTTCTTCGTAGCCACAGGCTTCCATGGCCTTCACGTGATCATTGGCTCTACTTTCCTAATCGTCTGTTTCTTCCGTCAACTAAAATTCCATTTCACCTCTAACCACCACTTCGGCTTTGAAGCCGCTGCCTGATACTGACACTTTGTAGACGTAGTCTGACTTTTCCTCTATGTATCTATCTATTGATGAGGTTCATATTCTTTTAGTATCAAACAGTACAGCTGACTTCCAATCAGCTAGTTTCGGTCCAACCCGAAAAGGAATAATAAACCTGATACTAGCCCTCTTAACTAACTTTACACTAGCTACCCTACTTGTCATTATCGCATTCTGACTCCCCCAACTAAATGCATACTCAGAAAAAACAAGCCCATATGAGTGCGGATTTGACCCCATAGGGTCAGCCCGCCTCCCTTTCTCCATAAAATTTTTTCTAGTAGCCATTACATTCCTCTTATTTGATCTAGAAATTGCACTCCTCCTCCCACTACCATGAGCCTCACAAACAACCAATTTAAATACAATACTTACCATAGCCCTCTTCCTAATTATTCTACTAGCCGTAAGCCTGGCCTATGAATGAACTCAAAAAGGACTAGAATGAACTGAATATGGTACTTAGTTTAAAATAAAATAAATGATTTCGACTCATTAGATTGTGATTAAACTCATAATTACCAAATGTCCCTGGTGTATATAAATATTATAATAGCATTCACAGTATCTCTTACAGGACTGCTAATATACCGATCCCACCTTATATCCTCTCTACTATGCCTAGAAGGAATGATACTATCCCTATTCGTTATAGCTGCCCTAACAATTCTTAACTCACACTTTACACTAGCCAGCATAATACCTATTATCTTATTAGTCTTCGCAGCCTGCGAGGCAGCACTAGGTCTATCTCTACTAGTAATAGTATCAAACACATATGGCACTGATTACGTACAAAATCTTAACCTACTTAAATGCTAAAATACATTATCCCAACAATAATACTCATACCCCTAACCTGATTATCAAAAAACAACATAATCTGAATTAATTCTACAGCCCATAGCCTACTAATCAGCCTTACAAGCCTACTCCTTATAAACCAATTCGGTGATAATAGCCTTAACTTCTCACTAACATTTTTCTCCGATTCTCTATCCACCCCACTGCTAATCTTAACCATATGACTCCTTCCCCTAATACTAATAGCCAGCCAACACCACCTATCAAAAGAAAACCTAGCCCGAAAAAAACTATTTATTACTATACTAATTCTATTACAGTTATTCCTAATCATGACCTTTACCGCCATAGAACTGATCTTCTTCTATATCTTATTTGAAGCAACACTAGTCCCAACACTTATCATTATCACCCGATGAGGAAACCAAACAGAACGCCTAAACGCCGGACTTTATTTTTTATTCTACACATTAACAGGCTCCCTGCCCTTACTAGTTGCACTAGTCTACATCCAAAGCACAGTCGGATCCCTAAACTTCCTGCTACTTCAATACTGAGTACAACCCATACCCAACTCCTGATCTAATATTTTCATATGACTAGCATGTATAATAGCCTTTATAGTAAAAATACCACTATATGGCCTTCACCTCTGACTACCCAAAGCCCATGTAGAGGCTCCTATCGCAGGTTCTATGGTTCTTGCAGCAATCCTATTAAAACTAGGAGGATACGGCATGCTACGAATTACACTACTCCTAAACCCAGTAACCGATTTTATAGCATATCCATTTATTTTACTATCCTTGTGGGGCATAATTATAACCAGCTCAATCTGCCTTCGTCAAACAGACCTAAAATCCCTCATCGCATATTCTTCTGTAAGCCACATAGCACTTGTCATCGTAGCCATCCTCATCCAAACACCCTGAAGTTATATAGGGGCTACCGCTCTAATAATTGCCCACGGCCTTACATCCTCTATACTTTTCTGCCTAGCAAACTCCAACTATGAACGAATCCACAGTCGAACTATAATTCTAGCCCGAGGCTTACAAACCCTTCTCCCACTAATAGCCACCTGATGACTACTTGCAAGCCTGACTAACCTAGCCCTGCCCCCTACAATCAACCTGATCGGAGAGTTATTAGTAGTAATATCAACCTTTTCATGATCTAACACCACAATTATCTTAATAGGAGTAAACATAGTAATTACCGCCCTGTATTCCCTATATATACTGATCATAACCCAACGAGGAAAATACACCCACCACATCAACAACATCTCACCCTCCTTTACACGAGAAAATGCACTCATATCATTACACATCTTACCCTTACTACTCCTGTCTCTAAACCCAATAGTTATTCTAGGATCCCTGTACTGTAAATATAGTTTAACAAAAACATTAGACTGTGAATCTAACAATAGAAGCCCATTGTCTTCTTATTTACCGAAAAAGTACGCAAGAACTGCTAATTCTATGCCCCCATACCTAACAGTATGGCTTTTTCAAACTTTTAAAGGATAGTAGTTATCCGTTGGTCTTAGGAACCAAAAAATTGGTGCAACTCCAAATAAAAGTAATAAACATATTTTCTTCACTTATACTAACCACCCTATTCCTACTAACAATACCCATCATAATAACAAGCCTCAACACCTACAAAAACCCCAACTACCCACTCTACGTAAAAACAACCATCTCATGTGCCTTTATTACCAGCATAATTCCCACAATAATATTTATCCACACAGGCCAAGAAATAATTATTTCAAATTGACACTGACTGACAATCCAAACTCTCAAACTATCACTCAGCTTCAAAATAGATTATTTCTCAATAATATTTGTCCCAGTAGCACTGTTCGTCACATGGTCTATCATAGAATTCTCAATATGATATATACACTCAGACCCCAATATTAACCAATTCTTCAAGTATCTACTCCTGTTCCTTATCACAATACTTGTCCTTGTCACCGCAAATAACCTCTTTCAACTATTTATCGGTTGAGAAGGCGTTGGAATTATATCATTCTTACTCATCGGATGATGATATGGACGAGCAGACGCAAACACAGCAGCTCTACAAGCAATCCTATATAACCGCATTGGCGACATCGGATTTATTCTAGCAATAGCATGATTCCTAGCAAACCTCAACACCTGAGACCTCCAACAAATCTTCATACTAAACCCAGAAAACTCTAACATACCCCTAATAGGTCTAGTACTAGCCGCAACAGGAAAATCTGCCCAATTTGGCCTCCATCCATGACTCCCTTCTGCAATAGAGGGTCCAACCCCCGTCTCAGCACTACTCCACTCAAGTACAATAGTAGTAGCAGGCATTTTCCTACTAATCCGCTTCTACCCACTAACAGAAAACAATAAACTCATTCAGTCTATCATGCTATGCCTAGGAGCCATCACCACATTATTTACAGCAATATGCGCCCTCACCCAAAATGATATCAAAAAAATCATCGCCTTCTCTACATCCAGTCAATTAGGCCTTATAATAGTGACAATCGGCATCAACCAACCCTATCTAGCATTCCTCCATATCTGCACCCATGCCTTTTTCAAGGCCATGCTATTCATATGCTCTGGCTCCATTATCCACAGCCTGAATGACGAACAAGACATTCGAAAAATAGGAGGTCTATTTAAAACTATACCATTCACCACAACAGCCCTCATTGTTGGCAGCCTCGCACTAACAGGAATACCTTTCCTCACAGGATTCTACTCCAAAGATCTAATCATCGAAGCCGCCAACACGTCGTATACCAACGCCTGAGCCCTATTAATAACACTAATCGCCACCTCTTTCACAGCCATTTATAGCACCCGTATCATTTTCTTCACACTTTTAGGACAACCCCGATTCCCCACCTTAATCACCATTAATGAAAATAACCCCTATCTAATTAATTCCATCAAACGCTTGCTAATCGGAAGCCTATTTGCAGGATTCATCATCTCCAACAACATCCCTCCAATAACAATCCCCCAAATAACTATGCCCCACTACCTAAAAACAATAGCTCTGATAGTTACAGTCCTAGGCTTCATCCTAGCCCTAGAAATCAGCAACATAACTCAAAACCTAAAATTCAATTACCCCTCAAACGCCTTTAAATTCTCCAACCTATTGGGATATTTTCCTACAATCATACATCGCCTAGCTCCCTATATAAACCTATCAATAAGTCAAAAACTAGCATCCTCCATTCTAGACCTAATCTGACTAGAAAACATCTTACCAAAAACCACTTCACTTATCCAAATAAAAACATCCACTATGGTTACAAACCAAAAAGGTCTAATCAAACTATATTTCCTCTCCTTCCTAGTCACAATCACCATCAGCATAATCCTATTTAATTTCCACGAGTAATCTCCATGATAACCACAACACCGATCAATAAGGACCACCCAGTCACAATAACCAACCAAGTCCCATAACTGTATAAAGCCGCAATCCCCATAGCTTCCTCACTAAAAAACCCAGAATCTCCCGTATCATAAATTACCCAATCCCCTAAACCATTAAACTCAAACACAATCTCCACCTCCTTATCCTTCAACACATAACAGACCATAAGAAACTCTATCAACAAACCAGTAACAAACGCTCCTAAAACAACTTTATTAGAAACTCAAATCTCAGGATACTGCTCTGTAGCCATAGCCGTTGTATAACCAAAAACCACCATCATACCCCCTAAATAAATTAAAAAAACTATTAAGCCCAAAAAAGACCCACCAAAATTCAATACAATCCCACAACCAACCCCACCACTTACAATTAAACCCAGCCCCCCATAAATAGGCGATGGTTTTGAAGAAAATCCCACAAAACCAATCACAAAAATAACACTCAAAATAAATACAATGTATAGTATCATTATTCTCGCATGGAATTTAACCACGACTAATGATATGAAAAACCATCGTTGTCATTCAACTACAAGAACACCAATGACCCATATTCGAAAATCCCACCCACTAATAAAAATTCTAAACAACGCCTTCATTGATCTCCCAGCTCCATCAAACATCTCATCATGATGAAATTTTGGCTCCCTCCTAGGTATTTGCCTAATCTTACAAATCCTCACAGGCTTATTCCTAGCAATACATTACACATCAGATACAACAACAGCATTCTCTTCCGTCGCCCACATCTGCCGAGACGTTAACTACGGATGAATTATTCGATACATGCACGCAAACGGAGCTTCAATATTCTTCATCTGCTTATATATACACGTAGGACGAGGCCTATACTATGGATCCTACACTTTTTTAGAAACATGAAACATCGGAGTAATCCTCCTATTCACAGTAATAGCTACGGCATTCATAGGATATGTACTGCCATGAGGACAAATATCATTCTGAGGGGCAACAGTAATTACTAATCTCCTCTCAGCAATCCCATATATCGGCACAAACCTAGTCGAATGAATCTGAGGAGGATTCTCAGTAGATAAAGCAACCCTCACCCGATTCTTCGCTTTCCACTTCATCCTCCCATTCATTATTGCAGCACTTGCAATAATCCACCTATTATTTCTCCACGAAACAGGATCCAACAACCCAACAGGAATCTCATCAGACACAGACAAAATCCCATTCCACCCCTACTACACCATCAAAGACATCCTAGGTGCTCTACTACTAATCCTAGCCCTAATACTATTAGTACTATTCTCACCCGATCTCCTCGGAGACCCAGACAACTACACCCCAGCAAATCCACTCAACACACCCCCTCATATCAAACCCGAATGATATTTCCTATTCGCATACGCGATCTTACGATCGATTCCCAACAAACTAGGGGGAGTTTTAGCCCTAATCCTCTCCATCCTAATCCTCATTATTATACCCCTGCTACACACATCCAAACAACGAAGCATGATATTCCGACCACTCAGCCAATGCTTATTCTGAATCCTAGTAGCAGACCTGCTAACACTCACATGAATTGGAGGACAGCCGGTCGAACATCCATATATTATCATTGGACAACTAGCATCTATTATATATTTCCTCCTCATCCTAGTACTAATACCAACAGCTAGCACGATCGAGAACAATCTCTTAAAATGAAGACAAGTCTTTGTAGTATATTAAATACACTGGTCTTGTAAACCAGAAAAGGAGAACAACCAACCTCCCCAAGACTCAGGGAAGAGGCTATAGCCCCACTACCAACACCCAAAGCTGAAGTTCTATTTAAACTACTCCCTGAACACCGCCCTACCATTACTATTAATATAACCCCACAAATATAAAGAGCCTCCCCAGTATTAAATTCACTAAAACTTGCAACAATTCAACACAGACTTTGCACTCTAACCCAACATTAAAAATAACTATCAACCTCAACACACCACTACGAACCCACAGCACACGACACAAGGCCTACTACCCCAAGCGGGGTAGGTACATAACATTAATGTAATAAAGACATGATATGTATATAGTACATTACATTATATACCCCATGCATATAAGCAAGTACAATATTTCAAGCTCTTACTAACAGTGTACAGTACATATCACCATTAACTGTACATGAAAACTTATGTCAAGCACATTCCCTTAATGGCATGGACTTCCCTCACCACTAGACCACGAGCTTGTCTAGCATGCCGCGTGAAACCAGCAACCCGCTAGACAGGGATTTCTCTTCTCGCTCCGGGCCCATGTAATGTGGGGGTAGCTATTTAATGAACTTTAACAGACATCTGGTTCTTTCTTCAGGGCCATCTCATCTAAAATCGCCCACTCTTTCCTCTTAAATAAGACATCTCGATGGACTAGTGACTAATCAGCCCATGCCTAACATAACTGTGCTGTCATACATTTGGTATTTTTTTATTTTTGGGGATGCTTGGACTCAGCTATGGCCGTCAAAGGCCCCGACCCGGAGCATAAATTGTAGCTGGACTTAACTGCATCTTGAGCACCAGCATAATGGTAGGCATGGGACATTACAGTCAATGGTCACAGGACATAACTATACTATATATTTCCCCCCTCCCCCTTAAATATTTACCACCATTTTCAACATGCTTCTCCCTAGCTACTTATTCAAACTTATCACATTTCCAATACTCAAATCAGCACTCCAAATAAAGTAACTATATAAGCACATAATCCTTTACCCCATTCTACA